CCGTGAGGCGGGCCTTGGAAAGTTTTGGAATAAGCAGGGGGAATTCGCAGATCCTCTAAACGTAGAGCTCGCAGGGCTTTGAAACCAAATACATTACCCACAATGGAAGTAAACATGTTAGTAACAGAACCTTCTTCAAAAAGGTCTAAAGGATAAGCTATATAAGCAATATATTGATTTTCTTCCCCAACAACGGCCTCAATGTGGTAGCATCGTCCTTTGTAACGATCAAGACTGGTAAGTCCATCAGTCCACACAGTTGTCCAGGTACCAGTAGAAGATTCGGCGGCTACCGCAGCCCCTGCTTCTTCAGCGGGAACTCCGGGTTGAGGAGTTACTCGGAATGCTGCTAAGATATCAGTATCTTTGGTTTCGTAATCAGGAGTATAATAAGTCAATCTGTAATCTTTAACACCAGCTTTAAATCCAACACTTGCTTTAGTTTCTGTTTGTGGTGACATAAGTCCCTCCCTACAACTCATGAATTAAGAATTCTTACAACAACAAGGTCTACTCGATATAGATTAGGCGTGAATGAAAACTTTGACAAAAATCTTTCAAAAAATATTCAAATAATATTATCAATGAATTAAGTTCCTTATTAGACCATGCATTTGATTCATCAAATACATCATTATTGTATACTCTTTGATATATATGGCGCAACCCAATCTTTTTTTTTCAAGTTCCTAATTGAATTTGGGCACTTTCCATTTTGAATCTAAAAATAAAAATACTAAGAAAAATTCCCCCTTGACAGTGATATGTGTTGTATATGTAAATCCTAGATGTGAAAATAGGGATAATTCATCCATGAAAGAGAAGGGGAATAAAACAAAAATAGACACTAACTAAACTATATATATAGATATATAGAAAAGAAAATAAGGAACAACAGTCAATGAGATCGTAATAATGAATCACGAGTTCGAATTTCATAGATTTCATCTAATCGAGTATAGATGGTATTTTGTATAATATAATGATAGAGAAATGAAACACACTTCACTTACTCACAATTCTTATTCATCTGATCTTTTGAAAAAAGAATAGATTGAACTTGAAAATTTACTCATTTAAATTTAATGAGTAAACGATTGAATTTTATTCGGTTGGGTGGTACCAACTAAATCGAGTGCTAATTCCCATTTAGTTCGTATTGAATTAATCAATCAAGCTGCTATCGGACATTTATTTCCAATTCGGTACTATGTAGCATACTCTTCCAATCAAAAAAATTTCGACATATTTCACTTTATTATATTATGAAAATCAATCCGAATCCTTCTGGTTCTACGGTTTCCACACTTGAAGAAAAAAACCTAGGGCGTATCGCTCAAATTATTGGCCCAGTACTGGATGTTGTTTTCCCCCGGGGCAAGATGCCTAATATTTATAACGCTTTGGTAGTTAAAGGTCGAGATACCGCCGGTCAGCAAATTAATGTGACTTGTGAGGTACAACAATTATTAGGAAATAATCGAGTTAGAGCTGTAGCTATGAGTGCTACAGATGGTCTGACGAGAGGAATGGAAGTGATTGATACAGGAGCTGCTCTAAGTGTTCCAGTCGGCGGAGCTACTCTCGGGCGAATTTTCAATGTTCTTGGAGAACCTGTTGATAATTTAGGTCCTGTAGATACTCGTACAACATCGCCTATTCATAGATCTGCGCCTGCTTTTATACAGTTAGATACGAAATTATCAATCTTTGAAACAGGGATTAAAGTGGTGGATCTTTTAGCTCCGTATCGCCGTGGAGGAAAAATTGGACTATTTGGGGGAGCCGGCGTGGGTAAAACAGTACTTATCATGGAATTGATCAACAACATTGCCAAAGCTCATGGAGGCGTATCCGTATTTGGTGGAGTAGGTGAACGTACTCGTGAAGGAAATGATCTCTACATGGAAATGAAAGAATCTGGGGTAATTAATGAAAAAAATATTGCAGAATCAAAAGTAGCTCTAGTCTATGGTCAAATGAATGAACCGCCAGGAGCTCGTATGAGAGTAGGTTTGACTGCACTAACCATGGCAGAATATTTCCGGGATATTAATGAACAAGACGTGCTTTTATTCATCGACAATATCTTTCGTTTCGTTCAAGCGGGATCAGAAGTATCTGCCTTATTAGGGAGAATGCCTTCTGCAGTGGGTTATCAACCCACCCTTAGTACCGAAATGGGTTCTTTACAAGAAAGAATTACTTCCACCAAAGAAGGGTCTATAACTTCGATCCAAGCAGTTTATGTACCTGCAGATGATTTGACCGACCCTGCTCCTGCCACGACATTTGCACATTTAGATGCTACTACCGTACTATCAAGAGGATTAGCTGCCAAAGGTATTTATCCAGCAGTCGATCCTTTAGATTCAACGTCAACTATGTTACAACCTCGGATCGTTGGCGAGGAACATTATGAAACTGCGCAAAGAGTTAAGGAAACTTTACAACGTTACAAAGAACTTCAGGACATTATAGCTATCCTGGGGTTGGACGAATTATCCGAAGAAGATCGTTTAACTGTAGCAAGAGCACGAAAAATTGAACGCTTCTTATCACAACCCTTCTTCGTGGCAGAAGTCTTTACCGGTTCTCCAGGGAAATATGTTGGTCTCGCCGAAACAATTAGGGGGTTTCAATTGATCCTTTCTGGAGAATTAGACAGTCTTCCCGAGCAGGCCTTTTATTTGGTAGGTAACATCGACGAAGCTACCGCGAAAGCTATGAACTTAGAAGGGGAGAGCAAATTGAAGAAATGACCTTAAATCTTTGTGTACTGACCCCTAATCGAATGATTTTGGATTCAGAAGTGAAAGAAATCATTTTATCTACTAATAGTGGACAAATTGGCGTATTACCAAACCACGCCCCTATTGCCACAGCGGTAGATATAGGTCTTTTGAGAATACGTCTCAACGACCAATGGTTAACGGTAGCCTTGATGGGTGGTTTCGCTAGAATAAGTAATAATGAGATCACCATTTTAGGAAATGATGCGGAGATGAGTACTGACATTGATCCGCAAGAAGCTCAACAAGCTCTTGAAATAGCCGAAGCTAACTTGAGTAGAGCTCAGGGAAAGAGACAAGCAATTGAGGCGAATCTAGCTCTCAGACGAGCTAGGACACGAGTAGAGGCTGTTAATGTTATTTCCTACTAGTAAAAAAAAACACACATAAAAATAAGAAAAATAAGTTCTTTAGAGGTTCTTTATTATACACCACATTTTGATTCCGCCAATTGAATACAATCAATTCTAGATGATACAACAAAAAAAAGAAGATGGCTAGAAAAACTTATTAGATACCAGAGTTGATGGTATCTAATAAGTTCTACCTACTATTGGATTTGAACCAATGACTTCCGCCGTATGAAAGCAATACTCTAACCACTGAGTTAAGTAGGTTATTCATCATCACAAAAAAAAGATCTATCGCCTGGGGGATTATAGGTAGAATATTATTTCTAGGCAATACCAATCCATTAACAGTAAGCGGATTAAAGAACTCTCATGTGGGATCCGATCTTGACAAGAAATTCTCTATATGTTAAGATGTCTATGACAAGGGCTATAGCTCAGTTAGGTAGAGCACCTCGTTTACACGTGCGCCAATGCTTTTCAAAGGGGCCCATTATGCAATGAACATAATTGATCTTATTGAGAAATCGATGTCTTACTCCATAGATTCGAAGGAACAAGAGAACAATAGCCTGACAAATATTTGATTTGGTCCGATTCGAGTGCGAATTCAGGTGCTAAATGAAATAGAACCTGCCATTGATTTGCTAATTGATAAGGTAAATACCAGCCCATTCAATGCTAGGCATAATGAGTATAAGGGACTCAAAAGAACCTCTTTTTATCCTATGAACTTTAAGGTGTATGAAGTCTCATATTTGACTCTTGTAGCGGAGCGATAGAGATTCCATTTAACTTAGGTTAATCTAGGCCGGAGGCAGACCTAAGTCAAGGTAACCCCTCTTTGAAACACTTTGGTATTGTTCCTAGATCAGAATACAAATCATGAATCACAGAGCACATGGAGCCATCTTATTATCTTCCTGTAAAAAATAAAAAATATGGTGGACTAACTGATCTTTATATCAATCAGTTGATGAAAGAGCCCAATGCAAGAAAATGCATGTTGGGTCTTTGAAACAGTTCGAATCATTTCGATAATAATTAGTTTGATCTGTTTTACCGAGAAGGTCTACGGTTCGAGTCCGTATAGCCCTAACACATTCCACTTTTTTTCAATCAAAACGAAAAAAAGTGGAAATGAATTCAGAATGAAATTAATTCATTTTATATTTGTATTTTTATAATATAAAATGAACTAGAAAAATATAGTTATACTAATACGATTTCTTACGCTATAATTAGTCTTATTTATTAGTATTCTAATTATATTATTTTTTTGTATTTAATTGAATTACTTTTTAAAAAGAGAAACCGAGATAAGGTAAGAGAGTTTTCTTTGGGTAAGAGCATCCTATATCTATACCATATCTAAATGGAATCGAAAAAAAAATGGTAAGTGGGGTTCCATTGTTTGAATCTTTAAACAAGGCATGCACCATGGCAAACAAACTCTAAACTATGTAGTTTTATTTGATCAAAAAAAATTCCCTTTTCCTTTAAGAAGTTCTGGATGAATTTACAATTGAAATTCAAATTGAATAATTCAGCCTATTCCACATTAATAGGAGTCCATTTATGTTTCTGCTTCACGAATATGATATTTTCTGGGCATTTCTAATAATATCGGGTGCTATTCCTATTTTGGCATTTGTAATTTCCGGAGTTTTAGCCCCAATTAGTGAAGGACCAGAGAAGTTCTCTAGTTATGAATCAGGTATAGAACCCATGGGAGACGCTTGGTTACAATTCCGAATCCGCTATTACATGTTTGCTCTAGTTTTTGTTGTTTTTGATGTTGAAACGGTCTTTCTTTATCCATGGGCGATGAGTTTTGATGTATTGGGTGTATCCGTAT